TTAGAATATTAATTATTGTATTATTATATCATTATATTATTATATCTTTTTAAAAAATAAAGAGGGAAACTGGGGTTTTATCAATCTTTATTTCACGTGTCACATCACACAAAAAAAATTTCAATTTGAAATCGGGAGAGATGGCTGAGTGGACTAAAGCGGCAGATTGCTAATCCGTTGTACGAATAATTCGTACCGAGGGTTCGAATCCCTCTCTCTCCGCTCTTTTTTCATCATCCATAAATGTATGGAATACATAAAAAAAGAAATAATAAACAAAAGAAAAAGAGTAAAGAAAAAAATAAAATATATATATTATTCCTCACGTCCAGGATTACGTCCCGGATCGTTAGATAAGAATCCAAAGATGAAGAGAGAAACAAAAAATATTACTACTGTGTAAACGAAGAGTTTGAGAGTAAGCATTACACAATCTCCAAGATCTTTATTTATTTTTTTTTTAAGGAAATGGATTACCTTTTTTTATCACATACACCATTTTGACATGACATTCCAAAAAAAGTAATTTTCAAGAATTTTTTTTTTGAAAAAAAAAATCATGAATTTCGCGGAATATGAAAGATTTCATCGAAAACTTACAGCAGCTTGCCAAACAAAGGCTAAGAGAAAAAAGAATAGAGGTATGACAGGCATAACATCTACGATTGGATTGAAAAGGGCATAAGCCTCGGGCAATTTGGCAAAGAAAAAATGACTCGAAGAAGGGGTAAAATTAAGACAGATAGAGATTAAACTAAAGATATTAAGCATAACAAACATTTCGTTCTTGTAGATTAGAAAATTGGATTTTGATTGAGTTCTTTTATAGTTTCATACAATATCTTAATTGAATTCTATGTAATGATCAATCATTTTTTTTATTCCCTATTTCTATGTATTAACTCTTAGCAACAATATTTTTCATATTTTGGTTTGTATTGACGAATAACCGACACTAATAATAGTGTTTATCAGTGTCGAATATAAATCGAAATGGGGCGTGGCCAAGTGGTAAGGCAACGGGTTTTGGTCCCGTTACTCGGAGGTTCGAATCCTTCCGTCCCAGATGGTCTCCATCAATCAGAAACAAAAGATTCTTCTCTTTAAGAACTTTCTATTTTGTTTAATGTTGGCTACAACGGGATCCAATACTTTGTTTTGGATTCTAGAACCAATTCTCTGAATTATATCTTTTTTTTATCTTTTTTTACAAACCCTTGATACTCGAAGAAATGTGGAAGGTGGAAGAAGTGTGAGAAATCATAAAAACTTCCATCCCTTTCGAATCATCGGAATAGATTATATTTGGTTAATCACTTCTTTTTTTCCGTAATTGTAAATCAATTAAGGGTAGTTCTTTTGAGGTTTATAATTTATTTTTTATCAAAAATATGTTGAAGGCGAAAATATATAATACTTAAGTTAAGGAAACTCGTTTCTTCGTTTTTTTTTAGAAATATTTTTCATTTCTATATATGATAGAATGGGGGGTTAGGTCAAATAAATGGACCCCTTCTATCTACGGATAAATATTGAGAGAAAGATAGTAAAGTATAGATTATTTATTATTTATTGTGGTTGGGCCAATGACTATTCATGATTCCATATTGAATCAATCCCATACCGGTTCGAAATTAAATTAGAGGAATGTTATGGTAAAACTTCGTTTGAAACGATGCGGTAGAAAGCAACGTGCGACTTGAAGGACATGATCCGCTGTGGATTCTTACATTCACCATTTTCTATAGGAATGAAGATGCTCTTGACTCGACATAGTTTGTTCTGTTCCTGCTAAGAACCCATTTTTGTTGGGTTGATAAATAAAAAATAGTACATGATGGAGCTCGAGTAAAAAGTATTGATTCATTTATCGGGGGGGAAAATCTAGGGTTAGTGACAATTAATAAGTTAGACCAACTTTGTAAATATATCTTCAATATTATTAGAAATATAGAATATAAATAGAAAAGTGAAAATTTGAACAAGTTTTCCCAATTTCGCGGTAAATTTTACTTTATTTTATTGAAAACTTGTTCGATATGGAGTCGATATAAAATCAAGTGTATTACAAAAGAATCAATCGTTGATATTACTTTTCCATAGAAAGAAATAAAAAAAAAAAGGTATGTTGCTGCCTTTTTGAAAGGAGTAAAAATCACCGAAGTAATGTCTAAACCCAAGGATTTCACAAAATAAAGAGACAGGATTCCGGAACAAGGAAACACAATTTTCAATTGTCTCAAAAATTTTATTAGAATGAGAAAAATAGATTCGAGACGAGACAAACAAAAGAGGTTAGAGACGACTCAATAAATGTGATATCTAAGGATTTCCCAAGGATTTCCCGTCGAACTCTTTCTGAATTATCCAACTTGAGTTATGAGTACAAATTATATTTCTTTTTTTTTTCTGTAAGGTAAGAAAAATGACTCAAATCATAGTCTAATTCATGCTCTTATGGATCCATTTGCTATTATATACAGAAATTATAATCATTTTTTCTCGAGCCGTATGAGGGGAAAACCTCCTATACGTTTCTAGGGGGGGCATAATTTATTTACATCTATCCCAATGAGCGATCTATCGAATCGTTGCAATTGATGTTCGATCCCGAAGAGAAGGAAGAGACCTTCGAAAAGTAGGTTTTTATGATCCGATACAGAATCAAACTTATTTAAATGTTCCCGCTATTCTATACTTCCTTGAAAAAGGCGCTCAACCTACAGGAACTGTTCATGATATTTTAAGGAAGGCAGAATTAGTTCAAGAAAGAACTTCGAGTTAATTAAAGGACAAACAAAATTAATGAATAAAAAAGGGAAAAGTCACTAGTATCCATTTTCTAGTATCTATTTTTGTGTAATTATTTACTTACAAATTACCCTTTTCTTGTTCTATTCATACTTCATTTTTTTATGTTGTGCCAATCCAACACAAGTCTTTATTTCTATTTTCTTATTAATTGAATTTGTTTTTTCAATTTCAATATTCTATATCATTCATATTGACAATGGTGTATCGAAGAAATATAATTTTATCGATCGTAGATAAATGGATCCGTTTATCCCGACCCATTATTGCTATTGCCTTTTTCTTCAGTCAAATGATGAGGTTTTGTTGATTTTTTTATACAAGACGACGTATTTTCTTAACGAAAATAAAAAAAAAAGGTGGTTTGTCAATTTTTACATTTTTTACATTTATATTTTGAATTCCTTGTTTTTTAATCTGATACGCACGTTTTAGTATTTTGGTCTTTATAATGGACCCTAAAGTATTTCTTTTAGATTTCTTACTAGTTCAATGTTTTGATGGAGTTGTGCAGTGCAATTCAATTGATTTTTTTATTTAGATCATATCTACATATTTATTTGGGTTGCTAACTCAACGGTAGAGTACTCGGCTTTTAAGTGCGACTATGATCTTTTACACATTTTTGGATGAAGCAACGAATTCGTCCAGACTATTGGTAGAGTCTATAAGACCACGACTGATCCTGAAAGGTAATGAATGGAAAAAATAGCATGTCGTAATGTAATAATTAAGAAAAGAAAATTCTTATTCTATTCTTAAATATATATATATATATTTGTAGTAGAATTTTGATAGAATTTTTAGTTTCTCCTCCAAATTTTTATTTGCGGAGGAGGACAAAAAAATTAACATTTCTAGTTGGGTCTAGTAATAAATAAATGGATAGAGCCCCAGGGCTCCAATTCTAGTAAAAAAAAAGCAACGAGCTTATATTCTTAATTTGAATAATTACCCGTGATCTAATTAGACGTTAAAAATAAATTAGTGCCTGATGCGGGAAAGGGTTTTCTGTGATTGATTTTTTTTTTCTTTTTTAATAAATCCTAACTATTCCCTATTATGGATTGGGGTTGGAGACGAATGTGTAAAAGAAACAGTATACTGATAAAAAGAATTTTTTCCAAAATCAAAAGAGCGGTCGGGTTGCAAAAATAAAGGATTTTTTGTCCTCTTATAATTATAACTGTAATTATAACTGTAATTATAACAAAGATAAATCCATTGGATAGAAGGAGAGAGGAAAAAGATCTGTTGATTGGATTACCCGTTTCCGGGGTATATATTTTTTCTTTTATTACTATATACATAATACATACCCTGTTCTGACCATATTGCACTATGTATTTATTATTTGTAATAACCTAAGAAATGTTCCTGCTTATGGTTCAAGTGGAAATGTAACTAAATGGAAGAATTACAAGGATATTTTAAAAAGGATAGATCTAGGCAACAACCCTTCCTATATCCGCTTCTTTTTCAGGAGTATATTTATGCACTTGCTTATGATCGTGGTTTAAATAGAAATGGTTCAATTTTTTATGAACCTCTGGAAGTTTTTGGTTATGACAGTAAATCTAGTTTAGCACTTGTAAAACGTTTAATTACTCGAATCTATCAACAGCATTTTTTTCTTTCCTCGGTTAATGATTCTAACCAAAATAGATTCGTTGGTTACCACCACACCAATTTTTTTTATTCTCGTTTTCATTCTCAAATGATCTCAGAAGGTTTTTCAATTCTTGTAGAAATCCCATTCTCACTGCAATTGGTATCCTATTTAAAAGAAAAAGAAATACCAAAATCTCATAATTTACGATCTATTCATTCAACTTTTCCTTTTTTAGAGGACAAATTATTACATTTCCATTATGTATCAGATATACTAATACCCCATCCCATTCATATGGAAATATTGGTTCAAATCCTTCAATGCTGGATTCAAGATGTTCCTCTTTTGCATTTCTTGCGATTCTTTCTTCACGAATATCATAATTGGAATAGTTTTTTAATTACTCAGAATAAATCTATTTCTCTTTTTTCAAAAGAAACTAAAAGACTATTTTGGTTCCTATACAATTCTTATGTATATGAATGTGAATTTGTATTCGTTTTTCTTCGTAAGCATTCTTCTTATTTACGATTCACATCCTTTCAAACTTTTCTTGAGCGAAGATATTTCTATGGAA